GCTTTTGATATTCAGCAACCCCGGTTAAAAAATAATCGCAAAAATCCAAACATTTATCTATCCAGCCATGAGGTAGATCAGCAGCGACTCCTCCGATACGAAAAAAATTATGCATCATGCGCATGCCGGTAGCAGCTTCCAATAGGTCATATATCAATTCTCGTTCTCGAAAAATATAGAAGAAAGGAGTCTGCGCCCCAATATCTGCCATAAAAGGACCAAGCCATAACAAATGGGAAGCGATACGACTCAACTCCAACATAATAGCTCTGATATAGCTAGCCCTTTTAGGTACTTGAATATTCCCTAGCTGTTCGGGCCCGTTTACGGTTATTGCTTCTGTGAACATAGTAGCTAAATAATCCCAACGTGTTACATAAGGCAAATATTGTATAATTGTTCGATTTTCCGCAATTTTCTCCATCCCTCTATGTAAATAACCCAATACCGGTTCGCAGTTAATAACATCTTCACCATCGAGAGTAACGATCAGTCGAAGAACACCATGCATTGATGGGTGGTGAGGGCCCATATTGACTATCATGAGGTCTTTTCTTGTAGTTGGTGGAATCATAAGTTTTTCTCGAGTCATTCTTCCATGCATTGCTGAAAGTAAAAAGAAAGACGTTCATCAAAATTTAAACGACTAAGCTCAAATGGTCTCACGCTTCAAATTAACGAGTTTTTATCTCTCGAATATCCAACTCCCCTATTAATTCTTTATAGCGCCCCCTGTTTATTTTTGACAAATAGGCCAGCAGTCGTTGACGTTTTCCCAAAATTTTTCGCAAACCTCGCTGAGATGAAAAGTCTTTTTTGTGCAATTCCAAATGTGAAGTGAGTTTCCTTATTTTAGTGGTGAAACTGAATACTTGAAATTCAACGGACCCCCTGGTTTCTTTGTTTTCTTTTTGAGAAATAACCGAAATCGATGAATTTTTTACCATAAAAAAACGCCCCTTGCCCTTTTTACAGATATGGATTTTACCGATCAGTAATAATAATAATGCCATTAATTTGAATGTGGTATATACAAGAATCTAATCAAAATTTCTTTATGAACTCCTAATTTCCTGAATTCAAATCAATCAATCCAATTTCAAATTGGTTTTCTATAGGAAAGGTTGGCACATTTTTGGATCGAAGAATTTAGACCTAAAATAAAGAAGGTTTTGTTGATTCATTTCGAGATCGAATTCAGACATTATTCATTTGATATTGGATACTAGAATGAAATGTGAGATAAGACATGTAATCTGTGTATTTGTTTGCTTTCGTATACCCTATTTATATATTTATATATATTTTCGTATACCCTATTATATATAATATATAGGGTATAGGATATTAGGATATACAGAAAAAGTGTATTATCAAAAAATTTCCAATCGTGGATACATCTGTATCCTTAACAGACCGAAATGGCTGCCATTATTGGTATCAAACCAATAACGATTCATACAAGCTAAATCTTCTAATCGATAATTAGGCCAAAGAAAGAGCTTTAATTTCATTAATTGATTTTTATCTCTATCAAGATAGTTATTGTCATGTGCAACTTGGCTGTTATTTTTTACGTTCCAAAATACCGGATTTTGGTCTATATAATTTCTCTTTTTTGAATTGAAACAAATTAGAATTCTCAATTTTCTACGACGTCTAAAGGAGAAAATATTTTCGGGAACAAGTAAATCAAAATGATTTTTGTCTCTATTTCCAGTTATTCTTTGATGTAGTGAAATAGTTTCATCAAAATTATTCTTAGAAGCATGTCCTTGCTCGTGGTATTTTTGATGCTTATTCTTATGAACCAACGAAATACCCACGGCTTGATACATAATAAATTGCCCATCTTTTTGTTGAGACAGCCGAATGGGTTCTAGAATAAATACTCCCTTCTTCATAAATTCTGAAAGAGTTAAATTATTATTAATCATCATTATATCCAAACTCATTTGTTTCTTTTGAATCGAGGATATAGTAATTTTTTTTGAATCTATCAGTTTACGCAGGAGACAATATATATTGATATTATTGATCATTCTTTCATTCAAAGCCTCATCCCATCGCAATTGAAAAAGCAAATAACGTTTCAGGAACAAACGGAGTTCTGCTTTCGTGTATTGTTTTTTATTTTTCCCTTTTTTAATGTTCGATCTTGCATAATTTTCTTCAATATCTTTTTGGGGTGAGAGGACGGATTGCCGCTCGCCTCGACTTGTTGGTTCTTTTTCTTCTTTATTTCGATGCTTTTTATTTGATGCTATCAAAAAATTCCCTTTTTCATTGATCTTTTTATTTTCACTTCTATTGAAATTTAAAAGAAGTAATTTGCTTGGTATAAACCAAGGTTTCATTTTATATGTCTTATAAAGTAACAAAAATTCTGGGAAGAACCAAAGTTCCAGATTGGATATGGGATGCTTTAGCATTTTTTCATTCATTCCCATCCAATCGCAAAATCCCTTGTGAGAGTTTGGTAAATTGATCTCTGGGATCTTAAGATAAAAAAAATCTTTTTTAGAAATTATTTGAGAATTTTTAGTACGAATTTGAGTATTTTGATTCCTATTGGTATCGATTATGATCCAGGCCTCAATATCGACTTTTTGTATAAGATCAAATTTAAAAATTTTCCAATCAAAATATTTTCTATCGGCCGGTTTTTCCATATGGATCCTTCCTAGATCATTTTGAATAGGGATGTTCCTTAGCATATCAAAAATTTTTTTTTTAGGCGTGTTATAATAAATTTCTTGGTTCGTATTTCTTTCAAAGGGAGATCCATAAAAAAAGCATTCCGTTTTCTTTTCATAATGAAGAAATTTATATGATAAAAGATCAGATCGATAGTATTTTAGAAAATTCTCTTTTTGATTAGATAATGAATATACTTCAAATTGTTTTTTGGAATTCATTAATGGGTTTTTTTCATATGAATGCCGTTTGCTAAAATTTTCCTTTTTCACTATACGATGTTGACGAAATGTATTTCGCCATTTTTCTGGTATTAATTTAGACCATCCAGTCTGAGATAAATGGTATTGGTAATGTCCTCTTACCCAGCTTTTACATGGATTCATTTCATAACTTGGAAGTTTGTTATCTGCTGATTTCGAATCAAGCATTCCTTGTGTTTCAAAAGAATCCTTTATTTTATCCTTAAGGAAAAGGGGGATTCCTTGATATTGAACAACAAATCTTAACGAGTTACTAACTTGGATTTTACCTAATTTGTAAAATACATCTGGTTGTGTCACGTAGGATAAGTCATAAAAAATATGTGAATTTGCTTTAATATTACTAATATTATCAAGTGCCTTTATTATACTCGAAATAGACTGAATTGGAGTTTTATTTTTTTTATGAATTCTTTCTTGTTTTCTTTCATTATTGGAAATGTATTTCTCAATAATTTTTTTTGTTAATTTTAAAAAAAGTTCTGTATTTATTCTGGGAATATTAATGATATATAAAAATATATCTGTGTATATTTTTTCAATGAAAAATTTTACAAAAGGGTATAATTTACAGAATAATTGCGCATTTCTTCTTTTTAACATTTTTACCATTTGTTGTTTTTCTAATTTGTTAACATTATAACTTGTAGGACTAAGATTATTTAGTCTTGGAGTTACGTTTTTTTTCTCTTTTGTGATTCTTTCTATTTGATTTCGAATTGTACTTGTTCTATCAGTCAGATCCTTCATTTTTTTTTCTGTCAATGAAGAGTTTGTCCAACTAGGAGATGCAATTTCAATTTGACTAAACGATTCGTTAATTATTTGATTGTTTATTATGGAATCTTTTTCTTCTTTAATTTCGCTTGATTTATCGACTCCGACTTCTCTTAATCTAAATAATAGAATTTGATTTACTTTGGAAAGTTCTTTTTTGATTCTTTTTATAAAAAAAACACTTTTGATAACCCATTTTTTGTTTTCTTTTGAAACTTTTCGAAGTAATTTTGTTTTTACTTTGAAAACTGTTCGAACTCGAAAATACTTCTTTTTAAATTTTCCAATTTTTTTTCCGAATTCCTTTAAAATGGGTTTAAAAAAGGAAGGTTTTTTTCGGGGTGAACAAAAAGGGAGTTCAGTTTCCATTCCCCAAACTGTTAAAAAACAAAAATCACCTTTTTCGTTTTTCTTTTTCATCAGATCTTTCTGAGAGGGTCGTGGTTTCGATTTTTGCGAAGGTTTCAGACAGAAAGGAAATAAGATTTGTATTTGAATACCCTCTGTCAACCAATTTTTTGGAAATTCGGTTTCGGATAATGGAAAACCATTATAGGTGCATTTAATATAGATCTCTTTATTCCATTCTTGGAAATCCTCAGCCCATTCAGGACGTTGCAATAGGACTAGACGTCCAATATTTTTGGCAATTATCAATGAAGGTAATAGAATATATTTTCTAAAAATAGATTGAGTTAGTAACACGCAACCTCTTATTCCTTGTGCAAATGGAATACGATTCCAATCCTCTGCGACTTTTATTCGTTCTTTTTCCTTTCTTTTGTTGTTTTCTTGTTTTTCTTCTCTTGTATACTCTACAAGTTTGAATGCTTCCCCTTTATCCAATCCATTTTTAAAAATTAGTTTAATCAACCCGTAAATATTAAAAGAAAAGGGAGGGGATTTTTGTAGTCTCCCCAAAAAAAGGGGGGACTTCGCATTTGCTTGAAACAATTCGAAAATAACCACTTTACGCCTTTGGGCCCGCATAGAACCTTTGATTATACCGCGCCGAAAGTCTGATTGTTGTGAATAGCGTATTAAAGTCACGTCGGTTTTTAGATCGATTTTACTATTCGTAGTATTAGGAGTATCCTTGGTAGCAGTCAAAATGACTATACGCTTGCCCCTTCTTGAACGAATTTCATGACCTATTGGTATGTCTTCTTTATATTTTCTTGATTGTTGTTCTAAATCGGTGATTAATTTGTATGACCATCGGGGGACTTTTTTAGTGATTTCTTTTATTCTAATCGATTTTCT